ATATATGTGTATATATGTGTATATATGTGTATATATGTGTATATATGTGTATATATGTGTATATATGTGTATATATGTGTATATATGTGTATATATGTGTATATATGTGTATATATGTGTATATATGTGTATATATGTGTATATATGTGTATATATGTGTATATATGTGTATATATGCACAGATATATGTGTGAGGATATATCTGTATGTATATCTGTGTGTATATTTATACATGCGTGCATACATTTATTCCACAAGCATAAATCCACCCACATTTATTTAATTCTAATTTTCCCCTTTTCAAACTCTAACTTTTCTTAATTATTCCTGTTATTTCCCAAATCCTGTAAAATCCTCATTTCTGTGGGAGAGGCCCTTTTTCAGTCCTATACCTCTATAATTTTAACCCAATTTTAAAATAAACTTTTCAAAATAAATCTTTTTCGCATCATTAAAAACTTTCTTTAACTTTCGACTCTTCTTAAGTCATTATAGTTTAATAAAAACATTGAATTGTGGTTTCAAAAATGCTTTCTAGCTAATAACCATGGCACCTTTCCGAGCATCCCTAATAATATTTTTCCTCTCTTCTTTGACCCTACCTTCAAGATTATTCCTTTTTTCATCCTCTACTTCAATCCTCCTATCATGGCACATATTGTCTATCTCTTCTTCTCATATTTCGTTCTCTATAATCTTAGACCCCCAAGGTCTTTTATTCATATCCGTAATCATATTTATTTCCGGGAACGTTCTAATATTTTCTAAATCTTACATAAAAGAAGATAATAACATTACTCGGTTCACTCACCTCACTCTTCTATTTGTGCTCAGAATAAATATATTGGTTCTTTTTCCTCACTTAATAATCCTCCTTCTAGGATGGGATGGGCTAGGCATCACGTCATTCCTTCTAATCATCTATTACCAAAATCCAAAATCTCTCGCTGCTGGGATATTTACCGCTCTAACAAACCGAATTGGCGATGTTCTAATCCTAATCAGGATTGCTTGACTTCTCCAAAACGGAAACTGAATTATTATTAACGTCTGAATAAATGAAATATCCTTACTTATTATTGTATTTCTAACTATTGCCGGAATAACAAAAAGAGCTCAAATCCCTTTCTCTAGCTGGCTTCCGGCAGCAATAGAAGCTCCTACTCCTGTATCCGCCCTAGTCCATTCCTCTACATTAGTAACAGGAGGAATCTTTCTATTAATTCGATTTTTCCCTTTTCTTAACCAGCTTCAATTTTTTAACCTCTTTCTTCTAATCATAGCTTCTCTTACCATGCTAATAGCAGGTCTATCAGCTATAAATGAGATAGATATAAAAAAAGTAATTGCTCTCTCTACTTTAAGTCAGTTAGGACTTATAATAATAAGTCTCGCCCTAGGCATACCCACTCTAACCCTATTTCATCTTCTAACCCACGCCTTATTTAAAGCTCTTCTTTTTATAGCAGCAGGCAGGATTATCCTTTACGCCTCCCACAATCAAGATCTTCGGCTAATAGGGCTCTCCGCCCCTTCAATCCCAATAACCTCAACCTCAATATTAATTGCCAATATAGCTCTCTTCGGAGCTCCTTTTCTTGCCGGATTTTATTCCAAAGATTTAATTTTAGAAGAAATTTTATTTAATCAATCCAACTCTTTAGTATACCTAATTGCTTTCTTTGCTACAGGGCTCACTGCCGGGTATTCTCTCCGTATGATAATATTAATCCTATGATCCCCTAAACACTCTATTCCTTGCTCTAACCTCACTGATAAAGATTATCCAATTGTTATCCCAATACTTCTAATAACCTTAGCCGCAATTATTGGAGGAAGAGCTTTAAACTGAATATTAATCAGTCCCTCCCAACCTTTAATTATCCCCTTTCCCCAAAAAATCCTAACCCCAATAATTATCCTTTTAGGGATATCCACAGCCTGATTTTTTACAAACCCTAATTTAACGCCAATGTTTATTAAAGCCCCTATAACTCTTAACGCTTCCTCATCTATGTGATTCCTTACAAACCTCTCAACACAAAATATAATTTCAGTTCCATTAATAACTTCTCACGTTCTTTCCTCAACTGGAGAAAACGGATGAATAGAACTTTCATCCGGTCAAGGAACCAAAAGAGCTCTTTCCTCCATTTCTTCTAAAATTCAATCAAGGCAATCTAAAACGATAAACAAACTCTTACTTATAAGGATTTTTTCTATTATTCCAATAATAATTCTATTCTGCTTTGGTAGCTTAAATTTAAAGCGAAGCATTGAAGCTGCTTAAATGATATTTTTATCCCAAAGCAATCCGTGATATAAATAGTATAATCTATTACATAAGTTTTTCATACTTAAAGTACAGTTCTAATTGTTTTATATACACATTATCTCCAGCCAGAAAGTAATTTAAATAAAATTCTGCCTTTGGGAGGCAGCTATCCACTACTCCGGCTCTCTGAAGCTATAGAAGCCAAAACATAGGCGTTGGTCTTGTAAGCCAAAAAATGAATTTTTTTCCTATAGCTATGACCATCCACCTAATATTTCCCATTCTCGTTTCTTCCTCCCTGATATCCTTTATTCTTCAACGTCGCCATCTTTTAATAGCTTTATTAGCCCTAGAAAGAACAACTCTTATAACCATAATTTTTGCAGCCACCATCTTCGGCGCTCCCTCACAATTTAATATTATTATTATTCTAGTAATTATAACCTTAGCTGCTTGCGAAGCTAGCCTTGGGTTAGCATTAATAGTAATCATAACCCGCTCATATGGCTCAGACACCATCAAACTCCTCTCTATCAACAAATGCTAATAATCTTAATACCCTTACTTTCCTTGCCCTTACTCCATAATCCCTGATTTATCTCTTCTTCTTTCCTTCTAATATCATTTCCTATAATCCTGTCTTCCATCACTAACCCTTACCCCTGAGCACTAACCATAAGGTCATTATTTTCTATAGATCTAATAAGGTCATCCTTAATTATACTAACTTTATGAATTACAAGTTTAATAATCCTGGCGAGCTATAAAATTAAACATTCCCAAAATCTTCCCAAAAATTTCGTTACCCTGTGCCTCCTCCTCAGGACCCTCTTAATTCTAACTTTCGCCTCAAGTAACCTGTTCCTCTTTTATATCTTTTTTGAAAGCTCACTAATTCCCATTTTAATCTTAATCTTAGCTTGAGGCTATCAGCCAGAACGACTCCAAGCAAGGATATACTTAATAATATACACTCTAACAGCTTCCCTTCCTATACTAGTAATAATTTTCCTAATTTATCTAAAAAATAATCACCTATCATTCTTAATTATATTATGGGCAGCTCCCCTCCCCAACATATTAAATAATTGATGACTCATTCTAATCATAGCTTTCCTAGTAAAAATACCGATATTCTCTTTACATCTTTGACTCCCTAAAGCTCATGTAGAGGCCCCAGTAGCAGGATCTATAATTCTCGCAGGAGTTTTATTAAAATTAGGAACATATGGTTTAATACGGATATCTTTAATTTTTGTTCAAATAAACAAACAATTCTCCTCTATCATTACCCCTTTAGCTCTTTGAGGGGCTGTAATTACTAGACTAGTCTGCATTCGACAAACTGACCTAAAGTCTCTAATTGCTTACTCTTCCATTGGGCACATAGGAATTTTATTAGCAGGAATTTTAAGCTCAACAGAATGAGGCTGACAAGGAGCTATAACCATAATAATCGCTCACGGTCTATCCTCTTCTGCTCTATTTCTCTTAGCCAACTCCACCTACGAACTTACTCACACCCGGAGTATTTTTCTGACTAAAGGGATAATCATCATTCTTCCTTCCCTCACCTTATGATGATTTATCGCCACAGCTGCAAATATAGCAGCTCCGCCCTCCATCAACCTTTTAAGAGAAATCCTCCTAATCACAGCAACCCTGTCCCAAACTTCTTTCTTAGCTATTTTCTTAGCGATCCTAAGATTCCTAACCGCTGCCTACTCCTTATTTCTATTTGCTGCTACCCAACATGGAAGAACAACTCCAACTTCAATCTCTCTACCTCCACTAAATTCTTCTTTCTTTCTAAATTCAAGGCTCCATTTAATCCCTATCTTCCTTCTTATCCTAAAACCAGAAATAATCTGTAACTGACTTTAACCTTATAGTTGAAAAACAACATTAAATTGCAGCTTTAAAAGTGTAACCCTACTAAGGTTTAGTAGAATAAGCTAAATAAAGCTATTGGGTTCATACCCCAAACATGAGGATCCCTCTTCTACTATTCAGTTTGATTCTAGCTTAAATTTAGCTATTCCTGAGAAAAACACATGCAAACCTTTATATCCCCGTGAAAAATCATTTTTAGTTAAAAAATTTAAAATCTTTTATTTAAAATATGATGAAAGATCAACTCTACAGTAATTATACCTTAAAGTAATCTCACGCCTGCAGTGATTAATCCTGTACTGTTTAGAAATAAAGCTTCGGCCACAGGAACCTAGAGTTGGTGAAATCCGTGCCAGCTACCGCGGTTAAACGGCAGACTCAAGCTAAATTCCTCGGAAATTATGGTCTTTAGATAAAAACTTATTCAAAAGAAGTCTAATTCTACCAATTTTCTCAAAACCAAATATATCTTTCTCCTATTACCATGAAAGCCCAAATAAAAACAAGGATTAGATACCCTTTTATTCTGGGCCTAAAATCATCCCGGGCACTACAAACACAGGTTTAAAACCCAAAGAACTTGGCGGTACCTAAATCCAATCAGGGGAACCTGTCCTTTAAATCGACAATCCACGTAAATTTTACCTTTTCTGGAATACACAGCCTGTATACTGCCGTCGTCAGCCCACCATAATAATGAGAGTGAGCCAAAAGATTTTTATCCTCACGTCAGGTCAAAGTGCAGCTTATGAAAAGGAAGAGATGGGTTACAACTTACAATCTAAATATGAATTACTAATGAAAATAACTATAAAAGTGGACTTGAAAGTAATTAAAAATAACCTATTTTAATGAATATGGCAACCTAAGGTGTGCACACATCGCCCGTCACTCTCGCCGAAAGGGGAGATAAGTCGTAACATAGCAGGTGTAATGGAAATTGCACCTCACAAAATACAGCATCTAAAGAATGCCTTTCACTTACACTGAAAAGAGAATCTAAAAGATTTATTTTGAAATATCCTATTTCCTAAATTTCTTTCTTATTTCCAAAAAAAGTCAATTTTTAAATATATAATCCAAAATCTCCATTCCTCAAAGTACTGCAAAGGAAAACCTATATTATCATAAAGTAAAATTCAAAACTTGTACCTTGTGCATCATGGCTTAGCAAGCCCCACCTAACCATAGTTTATCCCGAAATCTTTACGAGCTGATAAAAGTTTGTCTCAGAACCCATTATTGCATGTTTCAAAATGCTTAAAAAAACTTTATCAGAGGCTACATACCTACCGCGCAAGACTATAGCTGGTTTTCCAAAACCTTCACATTAGTGAAGCAAGAATAAATCTTTGATAAATAATAAAGGAAAAGCTCTATTATCATAGCCAATTTTTAAATCTACCCTCTAAAGTAAGCTTAGAAACTGCTAGCTTTAAAATAACGTTATAGTATAAATATAACCTAAACAAAATTTTATTAACTATTGCCAAAAACTATTGGAAATCCTTTATCAATTCTTCTAATTCTATAATCTGCTAAGATTAGTATCAATATATACAAAATACATTTCTAAAATTTTTAACAATTTAAAACAAAATCTCTTTATTATAAGGAACTCGGCAAACACAAGCTCCGACTGTTTAACAAAAACATTGCCTTTCGACTTTATCATGAAAGGTTCATCCTGCCCAATGACTTTTAGTTCAATGGCCGCGGTATCTTGACCGTGCAAAGGTAGCATAATCACTTGCCCCTTAATTAGGGGCTGGCATGAAAGGACACACGAAAGCTTCCCTGTCTCATAATAACAAATAAAAATTAATCTTTAAGTGAAAAAGCTTAAATAAAATTGTAGGACAAGAAGACCCCGTTGAGCTTTATTCTCTATAGACCAACCTAAATATTTATTATATTATAAACCTAAAAAAGAATTTAGTTGGGGTGACTAAGGAACATCATAAACTTCCTCTATCTATTTAGGGTTATTCCCCAAAAAAATTGACCCATAAACCGCGATCAAAAAAATAAGCTACCACAGGGATAACAGGCTAATCTTTCTTAAGAGCCCAAATTGTCAGAAAGGATTGGCACCTCGATGTTGGCTTAGGGGCCCCTAATGGTGCAGAAGCCATAAATGGTAGGTTTGTTCAACCTTTAAAACCCTACATGAGCTGAGTTCAGACCGGCGTAAGCCAGGTTAGTTTCTATCCTCAACTTCAATCTTTACATAATAGTACGAAAGGACCTTACTGTAACAAAAACTTTAATTTAAATGAAACCAACTAATTCCCTTTAAATCCCCATTAAAAGACAAAATTCAAAATAAGTTGGCAGAATAGTGCATTTGACTTAGGATCAAAATATAGAACTTACATTCTACTTATTACATGCCACCCTAGTTTAATTCAGAACATTTGATTTGCATCTAAAAAGCGGAACATTTCCGAGTGACAGGACTATTGTTTCGGAAACAATTGATTTTGAAAGTCAATAATAAAGGTTCAACTCCTTTATAATCCTCATCTAAAGTGGCAGAAAAATGCGTTAGGTTTAAGCCCTAATAATGAGGCACCCCTCCTTAGATAATGCATCTCCTTATCTGTATCCTAATCAACTATCTAATAATTCTTATAGCCATAGCCTTCTTTACCCTTCTAGAACGAAAAATTCTCGGATACATCCAAATTCGTAAAGGCCCAAATAAAGTTAGCCTAATAGGGTTACCACAACCATTTGCCGATGCAATTAAACTTTTTACCAAAGAACTTTCCTTCCCTATATCATCAAATCTTTATCCCTTCATCTATAGGCCAATCATAGGATTAAGATTAGCCCTCCTCTTTTGATCTCTATACCCTTATTCTTCCCCCCTATATTTTCCTATATATGGAGCTCTTCTATTCTTATGCATCTCCAGACTTAACGTTTACGCTACTCTATCCGCAGGATGAGCCTCTAATTCAAAATATGCTCTTCTCGGAGCAATCCGCAGAATTGCCCAAACAATTTCCTATGAAGTAAGAATAGCCCTCATTCTTCTAAGAGCCTTAATTATCCTTTTATCTTTTAATTTAATCTCAATAAGCTCGTCCCAATGATCTTCAATCTCCTTAATATTTCCTCCTCTATTTATAATTTGATTTATTACCTCCCTAGCAGAAACAAACCGAACTCCTTTCGATCTTTCTGAAGGAGAGTCAGAACTAGTCTCAGGCTTCAATGTAGAATTTAGAGCAGGAAGCTTTGCTCTCATTTTTATAGCCGAATACACCAACATTCTTACTATAAGGCTATTTACATCTATTTTCTTCTTCGGAATAATTCCTTTAGCAATCTTTACAGACATTCCCCTCATCTTAAAAACTATATTCTTCGCCTTTCTATTTATTTGAGTTCGAGGGACTCTTCCTCGAATACGTTATGATAAATTAATAAATCTAGCATGAAAAGCCTTTCTTCCATTATCCTTATCCATTATAATCCTTTCAACCTCTATAATAATTCTCATCTAGATATCGCGCCGGGTAAGAACGGATAACTTTGATGATGTTAATTACGAGAATTTTTTCTCCGATATCAAGGACCTTACCACCAGAGAGCTATCCAGCGTCGGCCTTTTAATCCGAAGAAAATAATAATTTATTTCTAGTGAATGATAACAAGCTTCTACCCTTTAATATTAGCTATAGGACTTCCCCCGCTAGTATTTACTCTAGCCTGAGCCCTAAGAAACCGCCCTATTCCATCAATAAATAAACTTTCCCCTTTCGAATGTGGGTTTGACCCAAAAAACAACGCTCGCCTTCCGTTCTCACTCCGATTCTTTTTATTAGCTGTCCTATTCCTAGTATTCGATATTGAGATTGTTCTCCTAATACCCCTCCCCCTTTCAATCTCTATAAATCCAATTTCCTCCCTCCTAGGAGGAATAATCTCTCTTACCATCCTGATTTTAGGCTTAATTCACGAATGAAACGAAGGTTCTCTAGACTGATCTTCTTAATAAAATATGTTAGGAACAATATATGACTTCTAATTATATCTTGAGCCGTTCAACTCGGCTCATATTTTTATGACAGCTTTTGCTCCCGCTACTCCCCTCTTTATTAGTACTTTACTTTTAAGAACCCTTCTCTCCATTTCCGCTTCACACTGACTTCTACTATGATTGAGACTCGAACTCAATCTTCTCAGATTTATCCCAATTATTATAATATCAAAATCCCTTCAAGAAACAGAAGGAGCAATTAAATACTTTATAGCTCAAGCATTAGGATCAGCCTTAATTCTTCTAGGGGCTCTAATAATTTTTAATCCCCACCTCTCTTCTCAAATCAGAACTATTCCTATTATGTTAGGAGCAATAAATAAAATAGGTCTAGCCCCTTGCCATTTTTGATTCCCAAACGTAATAGCCTCCATCTCCTGATTCTCATGCCTAATCCTCTCTACATGACAAAAAATCATTCCATTAATAATCTTAATTTCTCTTCCTCTAGCCCAAATATCCTTATTTCTAATATTTACAGGAGCCCTTAGAAGCTTAGTAGGGGGAGTAGGAGGAATAAATCAAACATCTCTTCGTCCCCTATTAGCCTACTCATCAATTGGTCACCTAGGCTGAGTAACTTGCACAAGAACTGTATCATCATCAACAGCAATCATCTACTTCTCTGCTTACATCCTAATTATTATTCCGATCATATTACTTCTTATAACAAAAAACATTTTCTCTAACATTCAATTATTTTCTATATCTAAATCCAAACTTTCATTTCAACTATCTGCCGCAACCCTTTTTATATCCTTAGGGGGGCTACCACCATTATTTGGGTTTTTTCCAAAATGAATAGCAATCCAATCTATATCCTCAAGAGAAATACTCCTTCTCCCACTAATTTTAATTTTAGGAGCCTTAATAAACCTATACTTTTATCTAAATCTATCCTTCCCTATAATAACCAATCTCTTAAATCCATCATTCATAAAAAAAAAAGAAAAACTCCCTTTAGCTGCTATCTCCTCACTGATTCTTGGGGTAAGGCCTATAGCCCTATTTTTGATCTATGCGTTGACTATACTCAACTAATCATAAAGACATTGGAACCTTATACTTTCTAGTCGGAATTTGAACAGGGTTAGTAGCCACAAGGATAAGACTCCTAATTCGAGCCGAACTTGGTCAACCTGGAACTCTTCTAGGAGATGATCAAATTTATAACTGCCTTATTACTGCCCATGGACTATTGATGATATTCTTTGTGGTCCTCCCTATTTTAATAGGGGGATTTGGAAATTGGTTAGTTCCTTTAATGCTAGGGGCCCCAGATATGGCTTTCCCTCGAATTAATAATCTCGGATTCTGACTTATCCCTCCCGCAGTAATTCTCCTAGTAATATCTGCCTTTATTGAAAAAGGTGCTGGGACAGGATGAACTGTTTATCCTCCTCTAGCCTCTAATATTGCCCATGCAGGGCCATGCATTGACTTAGCTATTTTTGCTCTCCATTTATCAGGAGTATCCTCAATTCTAGCCTCGATCAATTTTATTACAACTGTAATAAATATACGATATAAAGGTCTTCGATTAGAACGAGTCCCTTTATTTGTTTGAAGAGTAAAACTAACTGCGGTTCTTCTTCTTCTTTCAATTCCAGTCCTTGCAGGAGGGCTTACTATGCTCCTCACTGACCGAAACTTAAATACATCCTTCTTTGACCCTGCAGGAGGAGGGGACCCAGTCCTATACCAACACCTATTCTGATTCTTTGGCCATCCTGAAGTATACATTTTAGTACTTCCAGGATTTGGTTTAATTTCTCATTTAGTAGCTCACCATTCAGCTAAATTAGAACCTTTCGGATCCTTAGGGATAATTTATGCCATAATAGGAATTGGCCTAATCGGCTTCTTAGTCTGAGCTCACCACATATTTACTATTGGGATAGATGTAGACACCCGAGCATATTTTACTGCTGCCACTATAATTATTGCTGTTCCAACAGGAATTAAAGTATTTAGATGACTCGCTACAATTCATGGATCAAAAATTAAATATGACACTCCAATACTTTGGGTTCTTGGATTTATTTTCCTATTTACTGTAGGAGGTTTAACTGGGATTGTAGTAGGTAACTGCTCTCTAGATATTATAATACATGACACTTACTACGTAGTGGCTCATTTCCATTACGTCCTAAGGCTTGGGGCTGTCTTCGCCATTTTTGGGGGAATTACTCATTACTTCCCGCTATTTACTGGTGTAACTCTTCATTCTCGATGATCTAAATCTCATTTCTTCATGATATTTACAGGAGTAAATCTAACTTTCTTTCCTCAACATTTTCTCGGCCTTAGAGGGATACCACGCCGCTACTCAGATTACCCAGATGTATACACGACATGAAATGTTCTATCTTCAATTGGAGCCTTCATTTCATTTTCCTCTCTTTTATTCTTCATTTTCCTAATATGAGAAGCCCTGGCCTCACAACGTGGTGTTCTAGCTTCTCCTCATATACCTACCGCTCTAGAATGACAAGAAACTCTTCCTTTAGATTACCATATATTCCAAGAAACAGGCTTAATTACTTCCCCTTCATTTTCAACATCTTCTTTCTTAAGCAGAAGCCATTTTTGGCATCTAACTGTTAATTAGAAGCTAGTCTCCCGACCTGCTTAGATGGCCCACTGAGGACAATTAATATTTCAAGACGCTGCCTCACCTATTATAATTCAATTAGTAGCTCTCCACGACCATGCTCTCACCATTATAATCATAGTAGTATCCCTCGTCCTATACATGTTATACAGAATTTTAACTAACAAATTTACTTGCCGAACACTCCTAGAAGCACAAGAAATTGAAACTATTTGAACAGTACTCCCTGCCACAATTTTAGTCCTTCTTGCACTTCCTTCCCTCCGTCTACTTTATTTAATAGACGAAATCTCTCAACCGACTCTGACAGTAAAAACAATTGGACATCAATGATATTGAAGATATGAATATTCAGACTTCCTAAATCTAGAATTTGATTCTTACATGCTTCCCACTGAAGAACTTCAAGATGGAGAATTTCGACTTCTAGAAGTAGACCATCGAATAGTGATTCCTATACAAACGGAAGTTCGTCTTCTAGTAACCGCAGCTGACGTAATTCATTCATGATGTGTACCGAGGCTAGGAATTAAACTAGATGGAATCCCTGGACGACTTAACCAAACAACTCTTTCTATCAACCGGCCAGGAATTTTCTACGGGCAATGCTCAGAAATATGCGGGGCAAATCATTCATTTATACCAATTGCTCTAGAAGTAATTGATCACCCTTCCTTTACACAATGAGTAATAACATTTAGAGAATAGAATTCTAGTTAAACTATATAACATAGGACTGTCAGCCCTAAATTACTAAAATAGTGAATTCTGAATGCCTCACCTAGCACCTCTAAACTGACTCCTTCTCCCCTCTTTTTTCCTTTTCTCATTACTTCTAATCTTATCCATTACTTGATGAGCCCAACTAATCTCAGTGCCTCAACTCAAATCTAGTCAAAATCACTTCATATCTCCTTGAAAATGAAACTAAAAAGATGGCCGAGTTTAAAGGCAGAAGATTGTAATCCTTCTCACGGGTCTTCCCTCTTTTTGCTTTCTCAGTATAAATCTGTACAACTGCCTTCCAAGCAGTAAGTTTGGGGTCCAAAGAAAGTAATGATCCGCCAACCTTTCCATGTATTAGAATATAGACCATGACCATTCTTAATTGCCGTTGGAATCCTGGCCATAACATGTGGTGCTGCAGCATGATTCCATAATCACGGAGCCTTATGTTTAATTATTGGACTAACTTTAACTACTCTAACCTCCATTATTTGATGACGAGATGTAATTCGTGAAGGAACTTACTTAGGGTTCCACAGTTCAGTAGTCTCTAGAGGCCTTCGTTGAGCAATAATTCAATTTATTCTTTCAGAAGTTCTATTTTTTGCAGCATTTTTCTGAGGATTCTTCCACAGAAGACTAGCCCCTACACCAGAAATTGGTTGCACTTGGCCTCCCACAGGAATTAACCCCATTAACCCCTTCTCTATCCCACTTCTAAACACAGCCATCCTTTTAGCATCTGGAGTTACAGTAACCTGAGCTCATCATAGAGTAATAAACAAATCACGTACAGAAACCCTTCAAGCACTCTCCCTTACAGTAATCTTAGGGGTCTACTTTTCATTTCTTCAAGCAGGTGAATATATAGAAGCTCCTTTCACTATTGCTGACAGAGCCTACGGAACTTTATTTTATGTCTGTACAGGGTTTCATGGTATACATGTCCTGGTAGGAACTATATTTCTTTCAGTCTGCTTAATTCGGACATTCCTATATCATTTCTCTGATGGGCATCATTTTGGATTTGAGGCAGCAGCATGATACTGACACTTTGTAGACGTAGTATGAATTTGCCTATATCTATCAATTTATTGATGAGGTTCATAATATTGTAAAATAGTGTACGGAGCACGAAAGTCTTTGATCCTTTAAGCCCTGGTTCAATTCCATGATTTACAAAATGACTTTGTCTTTAATTATATCTTTGATAGCTACCTTTACCTTTTCATTAATACTCTCTTTCAACCCAGTTACTCAAGGAATTTTTATCCTCTTGATCTCCTTAACAGCCACTGTAATACTTCTTTTAATATCCTCCTGATATGCTATTATCCTCTTCCTTATTTATATTAGAGGGATACTAGTAATATTTGCTTATTTTTCAGCAACATCACAAAACTCAAAACTTGAGATCAGCTTCTTATTTCCTTCCATAATCTTTATATTCCTAATATTTATAATAATTTTAATTTTAATTCCCCCTCACCTAAACTCAAACTTTTTTTTATCCCTAACCAATTCTCAAAGAGATTTATTTATTTCCTTTAATATTCCTATTCTCACCTTCCTAATCTCTGCCCTATTCTTAGCCCTAATCTGTATTGTAAAGATTTGTACAAAAGACAAAGGCCCATTACGGCCATTCATTACATATGTTTAAACCCCTCCGAAAATCAAACCCCGTCTTAAAGATTCTTAATACCGCCTTAGTTGACCTTCCCGCTCCAATTAATCTCTCAACCTGATGAAATTTTGGCTCATTATTAGGACTATGCCTCGTTCTTCAAATCGCTACAGGCCTATTCTTATCAATACATTATGCCTCCAACATAGATATTGCATTTTCTTCTGTAATTCATATTACTCGCGACGTAAATTTTGGATGATTCATTCGAGCACTCCATGCCAACGGAGCCTCCGCATTCTTTCTATGTATGTATCTCCACATAGGCCGAGGACTTTACTATTCCTCATTCAAACTAAAAGAAACATGAAATATTGGTGTAATCCTCTTTATTCTAACTATAGCCACAGCATTTGTAGGATATGTCCTCCCCTGAGGACAAATAAGATTTTGAGGTGCCACTGTAATTACCAATCTATTCTCAGCAATCCCTTACATCGGGCAAGACCTAGTTCAATGATTATGAGGAGGATTTAGAGTAAGGAACGCCACCTTAAATCGATTCTTTGCTTTTCATTTTCTACTCCCATTTATTCTAGCAGCTATATCGGCCATCCATCTTTTATTTCTACATCAGACCGGCTCTAATAATCCTCTTGGTTTAAATAGGGATTCAGACAAAATCCCATTTCATATCTTCTACTCCGTTAAAGATATTGTTGGCTTTATCGTTCTTTTAATAGTATTAATCTCATTCTGCCTTCTATGTCCAAACCTTCTAATTGACCCCGATAATTTTCTTCCGGCTAATCCGTTAGTTACTCCCACCCATATCAAGCCCGAATGATATTTCTTATGAGCTTACGCTATTCTTCGATCTATCCCCAATAAGCTAGGGGGAGTATGTGCAATATTTCTCGCCATTCTTCTAATATTTATTCTTCCCTTTACTCCTCAGCAACGTCGAGGAAATCAATTTTATCCCCCTAACCAGATCCTATTTTGAATATTTTCAGCAAATTTTCTTCTCCTCACCTGAATTGGCGGATGCCCAGTTGAAGATCCTTTCATTACTATGGGCTCAACATTTACAATATTTTACTTCCTATTCTTTATTTTAAACCCTCTCCTATTTTTCCTATGAGACACCCTTCTATCTTCATCTAAATATAGCTTTAAGTTAATTTAAACTAAAGGTCTTCAAAGCCTTCAATGGACATATCCAAGTTATGATGATAATAGACATCTTTTCATCCTTCGACCCAGGGATTAGAAACATTAATTCTAACCTATTCTGAATTCCAATAATTCTTATTCCATTTATTTTAAACTTAACATTATGAATCCTCCCAACCCGGATATTTTGACTCTCCTACAGCCCAATCAACCTAATTTTTCTCCAATTATCTCGCACTTCCAGAATTCATTTAAAAGGTCTCTCCTCTCTAGTCTCCCCTTTGTTTATCTTTATAATTCTTATTAACTTTATAGGGCTAATTCCTTACATATTTAGTGCTTCAAGCCATCTTCTTTTCACTCTTTCTTTAGCCCTGCCTCTTTGACTCTCTCTAATTATTTCAGCAATCTTCCATTCTCCCTCTTCCTTCATAGCAAGCCTTCTCCCAAGAGGAGCACCAACATGACTTAATCCCTTTCTAGTCTTAATTGAAACCATCAGAATTTCTGTCCGTCCCTTAACTTTAGCTTTCCGACTAGCAGCCAATATAAGAGCAGGGCATATCGTCTTAAGTCTTGTTGGTCTTTACTCAACAACTGCTTTATTCACCAGTCCCTCTTCATTTATTCTTTTAATGGCTATTCAAACAGGTTATTTTATATTTGAAGTAGCAATCTGCTCAATTCAAGCCTATATTTTCTGCCTTTTAATCTCTATATACGCGGATGACCATCCAGTATAATATAAACAAATAGCATAATACATGCATTATGGTTTCGGCCCGTAAAGCGGAGCCTCTCCTTTGTTTTTTATTTTTTTATATTTATATGTATATAAGTATATATATACATATATACATATACATATATATATATATATATATACATATATATATATATATATATATACTCCTAACA